TAAAAGAAAAGAATTGACCCTTCGAGTATTCAAAATTGCATGATAAAAATGATAGGAAGAGAGACATATAGAAAAAATACGGTATATATATACATCCATATTGAATTGTGGATACAGAAATGATAGAATCATTTCTGATTAGACCAAATATGGTTCTACGATAGAGATGAAAGAGAATAGATAAGAAATCAACTAAAATAAGAGGAAAATAAGAGGAAAGACTTTTACAGGAATCAGTATATAATGAATTCAACAGTCCCGGTAGAATCAAAATGAAAGAAAAAAAGGGCATGACATATTAATAAGAAGATCTTAATCTCAAAACAAATAAAGAGGGGGGGATATGGCGAAATTGGTAGACGCTACGGACTTAATTGGATTGAGCCTTGGTATGGAAACTTACTAAGTGATAACTTTCAAATTCAGAGAAACCCTGGAATAAAAAATGGGCAATCCTGAGCCAAATCCTTTTTTTCGAAAACAAAAAAACAACAAAGGTTCATAAAGACAGAATCAGAATAAAAAAGGATAGGTGCAGAGACTCAACGGAAGCTGTTCTAACAAATGGAGTGGATTGCGTTGCATAAAGGAATCCTTCTATTTCTATTAAAACTCCAGAAAAGATAAAGTGATAAAAAAGTGATAAAATAAAAGATAACACTAATATACATAGATCTACGTACTGAAATACTATCTCAAATACAAATAATTAATGACGAGCGACCCAAATCTGTATCTATAATCTATATTTTTCTTGTATCTTTTTTTTTTATTTTTTCATAAAAAAAATTGTTCTGAATCAATTCTAAGTTGAAGAAAGGATCGAATATTAATTGATCAAATCAATTGATCAAATAACGTACTCCATAGTCTGATAGATAACTGATTAATCGGACGAGAATAAAGATAGAGTCCCATTCTACATGTCAATATCGACAACAAGGAAATTTATAGTAAGAGGAAAATCCGTCGACTTTAGAAATCGTGAGGGTTCAAGTCCCTCTATCCCCAAAAAAAAGATCCGTGGGACTCCCCAATTATATATCTTAGAAAAGAATTCTTTATCTTTTTCGTTCATTTGATTGTTTCACAAAAGTATCCGGGTTTCTTTTTTTTTTCTTTTCACAAGTGTTGTGATAGATATGATACACATACATTAGAAACGTACGAAATCGTCGTTTTTAAATTGACATAGACCTAAGTCGTTTAGTAAAATGATGAAGATGGCGTATCGGAAATGGTTCGGAAATGGTCGGGATAGCTCAGCTGGTAGAGCAGAGGACTGAAAATCCTCGTGTCACCAGTTCAAATCTGGTTCTCGGCGCATGATTAATTTGTTTATGAGTATCTATTATCTATATCCATTTTACAACTTAAACTTAATTAATTTAATTGCTATAGACCAACATAACATATATATTTATTATATATATATATTCATTATAGAGTATAGATATTTATCTAGGTGTCCGTATATAGAGTCCTTTCCTTTTATATGAGTAAAGAATATATATTCTAATATGAGTAAAGAATATATATTCTAAAGTGTAAAATATGGAAAAGAAGAGAATTCGATTCCCCTTTTTTTATTTGTTCAGAATGTGTCTCCTCTCAGTCAAAAAGAATGTTAATACTTCATAGAGATTCGAAAAGTTCAATCAGTTGTTTAAAAGACTTAAAAGTATAGTGGAGTTGAAGGGTGGGAATATTCAAGATTTCTTTCAGATGGAGTAGAAACAGACTCCGATCCCTTTTATTTCTTTTTTTCTTTTATTTCTTTTTTTCTTTCATATCATATTCTATTTCTTCATTTCCTTTTAAGTTACTTTCTATAGCTCATCTAAGCTATGTGCGCGGTACAAAGTTTATGACACCGAACTGGTTTAGTTTATCCTATTAGCAGTAGCTCGACTCGTAGGAAATAAATATCTTCCAAATTGAGAATCCAACGAATCCCTAATTGTCTTGTCTTTTTTTAGTCTATATAGCCATAATAATATAAATGAAATTTCAATAACTCTCTGGATCTATAAGAGAACAAACAAATATTCTTTTACTATCTGGAGTTATACCATTGAAGATTGGTTTCTTATTATTCAATAAGCATCTTGTATTTCATAAAAATTGGGGGCAATATAATCCTTACGTAAGGGCCACCCTATCCAACTTTTCGGCATTAAAATACGTTTCAGACGTGGATGATTATCATAAGAGATTCCCAACATATCATAAGATTCTCTTTCTTGAAAATCCGCACTTTTCCAAACCCAGAAAACAGACGGAATTCTAGGATTCCTCCTTGGAGCAAATACTTTTATACATACTTCTTCTGGTTGATCTATACCATACTCTATTCTCGTAAGATGATATACACTAGCTAATAGCCCGCCCGGTGCTACATCATAGGCACATTGGGAACGCAGATAATTGTAACCATATACATATAAAATGACAGCAATGGAATCCCAATCTTCGGGCTTTATTTGTAAAGTCTCTATTC